TACCTCTTCTTTTAGTTGTATCAGATTAGACTTTATTAGACTTTAATTATATTGCATTTCAATTAGCACAATTAAAATGGGGTATGTAATAGATATGTATTATATATAATAAATAACTTCCACTTCTAAAGCACTTCTAAAGATAAAAAACTTCTTTTGATTGATTATTTTGATTTATTGACTAGCACTAGCATTGATAGCCTCTACTCGTGTCCTAGCCCGCCTGAGAGCTAGATTTGCCTCAATTGCCTGTTTCTTACCTTCAGCTCTACTTAAGTTAGTTTTAGCTAGTTCAAGAGCTTGTTGAGCTTCTTGCGGATCAATGTCAGTACTCATCTCCGCATCATTTCCTAAAATAGTTATCTCATTATTACCTATCCTAGCGAAACCGCCCATCAGAGCCACAGTTAACCATTGATCATTGAGGCGTATTCTCAAAAGACCAATATCTACAGCTGTGGCAATAGGGGCATGGTTAGGTAATACGCCAATTTGGCCACTATTAGTAGATAAAATAATTTCTTTCACTTCTGAATCCAAAATAATTCGATTAGGAGTCAGTACACAAAGATTTAAGGTCATTTCTTCAAATTACTCTCCACTTCTAAGTTCATAGCTTTCGCGGTAGCTTCGTCAATGTTACCCACCAAATAAAAGGCCTGTTCGGGAAGACCATCTAATTCTCCGGAAAGAATCAATTGAAACCCCCTAATTGTTTCTGCGAGAGTAACATATTTCCCTGGAGAACCAGTAAAAACTTCTGCCACGAAGAAGGGTTGCGACAAAAAACGCTCAATTTTTCGTGCTCTTGCTACAGTTAAACGATCCTCTTCGGATAATTCGTCTAACCCAAGGATAGCTATAATGTCTTGAAGTTCTTTGTAACGTTGTGAAGTTTGCTTAACTCTTTGCGCAATTTCATAATGTTCCTCGCCAACAATCCGAGGTTGTAACATAGTTGACGTGGAATCTAAAGGATCCACTGCCGGATAAATACCTTTGGCAGCTAATCCTCTTGATAGTACGGTAGTAGCATCTAAATGTGCAAATGTCGTGGCAGGAGCAGGGTCAGTCAAATCGTCTGCAGGTACATAAACTGCTTGGATCGAAGTTATGGATCCCTCTTTGGTAGAAGTAATTCTTTCTTGCAAAGAACCCATTTCTGTACTAAGTGTAGGTTGATAGCCTACTGCAGAAGGCATTCTTCCTAATAAGGCAGATACTTCTGATCCTGCTTGGACGAAACGAAAGATATTGTCGATGAATAAAAGTACGTCTTGCTCATTAACATCCCGGAAATATTCTGCCATGGTTAGGGCAGTCAAACCAACTCTCATACGAGCTCCCGGCGGTTCATTCATTTGACCATAGACTAGAGCCACTTTTGATTCTGCAATATTTTTTTCATTAATCACTCCAGATTCTTTCATTTCCATGTAGAGATCATTTCCTTCACGAGTACGTTCGCCTACTCCGCCAAATACGGATACGCCTCCATGAGCTTTGGCAATGTTGTTAATCAATTCCATGATGAGTACTGTTTTACCTACCCCAGCTCCTCCAAATAGTCCTATTTTTCCTCCACGGCGATAGGGAGCTAAAAGATCCACCACTTTAATTCCTGTTTCAAAGATTGATAATTTTGTATCTAACTGTATAAAGGCAGGCGCAGATCTATGAATAGGAGATGTTGTGCGAGTATCCACCGGACCTAAATTATCAACAGGTTCCCCAAGAACATTGAAAATTCGTCCAAGAGTAGCTCCTCCGACTGGAACACTTAGAGGAGCTCCCGTGTTAATCACTTCCATCCCTCTCATCAGCCCATCTGTAGCACTCATAGCGACAGCTCTAACTCGATTATTTCCTAATAATTGTTGTACCTCACAAGTAACATTAATTTCTTGACCAACAGTATCTCGACCCTTAACTATCAAAGCATTAAAAATATTAGGCATTTTGCCGGGGGGAAAAACAACATCCAATACTGGGCCAATAATTTGAGCGATACGCCCTAGGTTTTTTTCTTCAAGCGTGGAAACGCCAAGACCAGAAGTAGTAGGATTTATTCTCATAATAATTAAAGTGAAATATGTCGAAATTTTTGAATAGTACCGAATCAACAAAAATATGTCCGATAGCAAATTGATCAGTTAATTCAATAATAAATAAATGGAGTTAGCATTCGATTTAGATTTAGTTGGTACCACTCAAACGAATCCAATTCAATCATTTACACATTGAATGATGAAATTTTCAAGTTCAACCAATCTGTTAAAAAAAAAAAACAGAGATGAATAAGAATTACGAATAAGTGTGTTTTATTTTTCTATCATTATAGAAATAGAAATGGAAAATACCATCCATATCTATATAAAATATATATCTATATAAAATATATATTATATATGGAATTCGAACCCGAACTGGATTTATGATTTATAATTTCGATCTCCCCTGGCCGGCCCTTGTTCTTTATTTATTTTTATTTTTTAGATTT